GGATCAAGAAGATTGGGAGTTGGAAATACTTAAACTTAAAGATAAGCAACTATTCTGGTTTGAAAAACCTCTTGTTACTCTTCTTTTCGACTATCAACGATGGAACCGGCCATTGCGGTATATAAACAACAACGATCGATTTCCAAATGCTGTAAGAAATGAAATGTCCCAATATTTTTTTGATACATCAAAAAGGGATGGAAACAAAATAATATCTTTCACATATCCACCAAGTTTGTCGATTTTTAATGAAATGATACAAAAAAAAATATTTTTGTCCACGACAGAAAAACTATCTCCCGAAGGCCTGTATAATCATTCTAATTATTGGATTTATGCTAATGAACAAAAAAAGTATAACTTGAGCAATGAGTTCATAAATCGAATAGAAGCTCTAGACAAGGGATCTCTTGTTCTGGATGTGCTCGAACAAAAGAACCGATTGTGCAATGATGAAAATGAACAAGAATGCTTACCTAAAATGTATGATCCTTTTTTGAACGGACCATATCGTGGAAGAATCAAAAAATATTATTTACATTCAATTAGGAATGATTCCATCACTTCGACAGGCGATTCCGTAGAAACAGTTTGGATAAATAGGATTCATGATATCCTTCCTACTTACCGAGAATTTGGACACAAAATGAATATATTTGATGGAGAATCATTATCTACAGACATTGGTGATTCATTGATCTCAATCGGTGAATTAGCCGAAGAATCAGCATCCAGTTTGAAACTACTTGCTTTATTAGCAGAACAAAGAGGAATTGATTCAGAAAACAAAATGAGATATTTGAGCTTTCCATTCGATAGAGTTACAACTGATCCGAATAATCAAACAATTAGGAATGAAACCATTGGACTTGAAGAAATCGGGAAAAGGGTGCCCCGATGGTTATACAGATTGACCGAAGATTTAGAAGAACAGGAGGACGAAGATTTGGAAGAATCCACAGAGGATCATGGTATTCGTTCAAGAAAAGCCAAACGTGTGATAATTTTTGCTGATAATGATAACAATACCAATACTAATACTCATACTAGTACCGAGAATACTATTAATAGTGATCAAGGAGAAGAGTTGACTTTGCTACGTTACTCACAAAAATCAGATTTTCGTAGGAATCTAATCAAAGGATCGATGCGTGCTCAAAGACGTAAAACAGTTACTTGGGAAATGTTTCAAATAAATGTCCATTCTCCCCTTTTTTTGGACAGAATAGACAAAACATTTTCTTTTTCTTTTGATATCTCAAGAATGATGAATCTCATTTTTAGGAATAGGATTGGGAAAGATCCAGAATTTCAAACTTCAGATTCTGAGAAGGCGAGGGTAAAAGAGGAAGATAAAAAAGAGGAACATAAAAAAAAGGAGGATGAACGGATAACAATAGCAGAACTTTTTGATACTATTATATTTGCTCAAGCAATAAGAGGTTCTATGCTAGTAATCCAATCGATTCTTAGAAAATACATCATATTGCCTTCATTGATAATGGCCAAAAATATTGGCCGTATGCTATTATTTCAATTCCCCGAGTGGTACGAGGATTGGAAGGCGTGGAGTAAAGAAATGCATGTTAAATGCACCTATAATGGTGTTCAATTATCAGAAACAGAATTTCCAAAAGACTGGTTAACAGACGGTATTCAGATAAAGATCCTATTTCCTTTCTGTCTGAAACCTTGGCGTAGATCTAAGCTAGGATCCCATCATATAGATCGAATAAAAATAAAGAAGAAAGAAAAAAAAGACAATTTTTGTTTTTTAACGATCTGGGGAATGGAAGCTGAACTACCTTTCGGTTCTCCCCGAAAAAGGCCTTCCTTTTTTAAACCCATTTGGAAAGAATTCCAACAAAAAATTACAAAAGTGAAAAAAAAAAGGTTTCTATTTCTAAGAGTTTTCAAAAAAAGAACAAAAGGGTTTCTAAAGATATCAAAAGAAAAAACAAGATGGGTTATCAAAATAGTTCTATTTATAAAAAAAAAAATGAAAGAACTTACAAAAGAAACCCTAATCGTTTTATTTGGACTGAGGAAAGTATATGAACCAAATGAAAATAGAAAAGATTCCATAATCAGCGATAAAATCACCCCGGAATCATCTCTTAGAGTTGGATCCATGGATTGGACAAATTATTCACTGACAGAAAAAAAAATGAAGGATCTAGCTGATAGGACAACTCCAATCAGGGATCAAATAGAAAGGATCACAAAAGACAAGAAAGATAATTTTATAACTCCAAATATAAATATTAGTCCTAACGAGAGAAGTTGTGGTGATAAAAGACCAGAATTACAGAAACATATTTGGAAGGTATTCAAAAAGGGAAGTGCCCGATTAATTCCGAAATGGAACTATTTTATGAAATCTTTTATTCAAAGAATATACATAGATATCTTTCTATATGCCATTAACATGCCCAGGGTCAATGCCCAACTTTTCCTTGAATTAAGAATTAGAAAAAAAATGATCGATAAATACATTTACAATGATGAAACAAATCAAAATACAATTCATTTTATTTCGACTATCAAATCGCTTTCTAATATTACTAATATTAGTAATTCTAATATTAGTAATAATAATTCACAGATTTATTGTGACTTATCTTCTTTGTCCCAAGCATATGTATTTTATATATTATCACAAACCCAAGTTTTAAACAAGTATTACTTGAAATCCCTATTTCAACATGACGGAGAATACCCTTTTATTAAGGATAAAATAAAGGACCATTTTTTGACACGAGGAATATTTCATTCTGAATCAAGATATAAGCAACTGCCGAATTGTAGAATGAATGAATGGAAAAATTGGTTAAGGGGTCATTATCAATATAATTTATCTCATACTAGATGGTCTCGATTAGTACCGCGAAAGTGGCGAAATGGGGTCAATCAACACCATAGGATTAAAAAAAAAAACTCAAAAAAATGGGATTCATATGAAAAAGACCAATTAATTCATTACGAGAAAGATAATTCTTATGCAGTGGATTCATTGCCGAGTCCTAAAAAAAAAATGGAAAAACATTACAAATATGATCTTTTATCACATAAATATATTAATTATGGATATAGGAAGGACTCATATATTTATGGATCGCCATTACAAATAAACGGGGATCGAGAGATTCCATACAATTACAACACACATAAATCCGAACCTTTTTATGTACCAGGCGATATAGCTATTAGCAATTATCTAGGAGAGGAATATATTATCAGTACGGATAAAAATCCGGATAGAAAATATTTGGATTGGAGAATCATCCATTTTTGTCTTAGAAACAATAAAAATATCAATATTGAGACCTGGGGCAATATGAATACCGAGATCGACGCTAATAAAAATACTAAGATTGGGACTAATGATTATCAAATAATTAATAAGAAAGGGATATTTTATCTCACGACTCATCAAGAAATTAACCCGAGAAATCAAAAAAAGAACCTTTTTGATTGGATGGGAATGAATCAAGAAATCCTATATCGTCCTAGATCAAATCTTAAATCTTGGTTCTTCCCAGAATTTATGCGACTTTATGAGGCATATAAGACGAAACCTTGGATCATACCAACCCAATTACTTATTTTCCATTTTGATGGAAATCAAAAAAAAGATCTTCATATATCATCTAATCAAAAAGAACATCTTGAATTAGAGACTCAGAACCAAGAAGAAAAAAAACGACAGGACAAAAAAAATCCTGGATCAGATGCACAAAACCAAAAAGATGTTGAAGAGGATTCAACGCGATCAGACAGTAAGAAACGTAGCAAGAAAAAGAAACCCAAGAGCAAAAGCAATAAGGAAGCGGAACTAGACTTCTTCCTGAAAAGATATTTTCTTTTTCAATTGAGATGGGACGACCCCTTGAATCAAAAAAGGATCAATAATATCAAGGTATATTGTCTCCTACTTAGGTTGATGGATCCAAAAGAAATTGCCCTAGCCTCTATTCAAAGGGGAGAAATGTGCCTGGCTGCAATGAAGATTCAGAAGGATCTAGCCGTTACAGAATTGATAAAAAAGGGAATATTGATTCTCGAACCGGTTCGTCTGTCTATTAAATGGGATGGACAATTTATTATGTATCAAACCATAGGTATTTCCTTGGTACATAAGAGTAAGCACAAAACTAATCGAAGATGCCGAGAAAAAAGATATGTTGATGAGAATTATTTCGATATATCCATTGAACAACATGGAAAGATGCTTGTGAATAGAGACAAGAAGAATCATGATTTGCTTGTTCCTGAAAATATTCTATCTCTTAGACGTCGTAGAGAATTGAGAATTCTAATTCGTTTCAATTCCGAAAATAGGAACATTGTGAATAGAAATCCAGTATTTTTGAATGGGAATGGCTCACATAACTGTGAGCAATTTGTGGATAGGGACAAGCATCTTGATACAGATACAAATAAATTCATTAAATGGAAATTGTTTATTTGGCCCAATTATCGATTAGAAGATTTAGCTTGCATGAATCGCTATTGGTTTGATACCAATAATGGAAGTCATTTCAGTATGTCAAGGATATATATGTATCCACGATTCAGAATTAGTTAATGGTACAATCAATTTCCTATACATCCCATATCCGATATATGGGACAGGCATATGTGCACACACGTCATGTTATATTCTGATAATGATACTGATTCAGTGATGTATCAATTGGATCTAGGAGTGAATCAGCAGGATCTTCTTAGGTCCAAATCATTCTGATTCGGAAGTGCAAGAATATTCCATGTATTTCTTTATATCCGAATCAAATCAAAAAATCCACTTTTTTTTTTTTGATTTGATTAATTTGATCGAAACTTGATAGAAACAAAAAAGTAGTATATGAATAAATCCGGATTATTGTCTGCACCAGATCGAAATGACTGGCATTATTATTCCTGATCGTAAAAATCCATATCTGTGGAAAAGAAAGGAACAAAAATAGAAGAATTCTTTTGATTTTATGTTATGGTAAAAAAATCGTTCATCTTAGTTATTCCGCAAGAGGAAAAGAAAGGGTCTGTTGAATTTCAAGTATCCAGTTTCACCAATAAAATACGGAGACTTACTTCACATTTGGAATTGCACAGAAAAGACTATTTATCTCAGAGAGGTCTGCGGAGAATTCTTGGAAAACGTCAACGGTTGCTGGCTTATTTGTCAAAGAAAAATCGAGTACGTTATAAGGAATTAATCAGTCAGTTGGATATTCGTGAGCCAAAGACTCATTAATTGGAAAATTTGTTTGAATTATTCGGTTAATTTGATCTTGAATTTTGATGAATCTAGTTTCGTTTTCAGAAAGTCATGAAATAATGAATCGGGGAAGAAAACATATGACTGTACCAGCTACAAGAAAAGACCTCATGATAGTCAATATGGGTCCTCACCACCCATCAATGCATGGTGTTCTTCGACTCATTGTTACTCTAGATGGTGAAGATGTTATTGACTGTGAACCCATATTGGGTTATTTACACAGAGGGATGGAAAAAATTGCAGAAAACCGAACAATTATACAATATCTCCCTTATGTAACACGTTGGGATTATTTAGCTACTATGTTCACAGAAGCAATAACAGTAAATGCACCAGAAGAATTGGGAAATATTCAAATACCTAAAAGAGCCAGTTATATCAGAGTAATTATGCTGGAACTGAGTCGTATAGCTTCTCATTTGTTATGGCTTGGGCCTTTTATGGCTGATATCGGTGCACAGACTCCTTTCTTCTATATTTCCAGAGAGAGAGAATTACTATATGATCTATTTGAAGCTGTCACAGGTATGCGAATGATGCATAATTATTTCCGTATCGGGGGAGTAGCTGCTGATTTACCTCATGGCTGGATAGATAAATGTTTGGATTTCTGCGATTATTCTTTAACAGGAGTTGCTGAATATCAAAAGCTTATTACGCGCAATCCTATCTTTTTGGAACGAGTTGAAGGAGTGGGCATTATTGGTGGAGAGGAAGCAATAAATTGGGGTTTATCAGGACCAATGCTACGAGCTTCCGGAATACAATGGGATCTTCGTAAAGTCGACCATTATGAGTGTTATGATGAATTAGATTGGGAAGTCCAGTGGCAAAAAGAAGGAGACTCATTAGCTCGTTATTTAGTAAGAATCGGTGAAATGACGGAATCCATAAAAATTATTCAACAGGCTCTGGAAGGAATTCCGGGGGGGCCCTATGAAAATTTGGAAGTCCGGCGCTTTGATAGAGCAAGGGATTCCGAATGGAATTATTTTGAATATAGATTCATTAGTAAAAAGCCTTCTCCCACTTTTGAATTGTCAAAGCAAGAACTTTATGTGAGAGTGGAAGCCCCAAAGGGAGAATTAGGTATTTTTCTGATAGGAGATAATAGTGTTTTCCCCTGGAGATGGAAAATTCGTTCACCAGGTTTCATCAATTTGCAAATTCTTCCTCAGCTGGTTAAAAGAATGAAATTGGCTGATATCATGACGATACTAGGTAGTATAGATATTATTATGGGAGAAGTTGATCGTTGAAATGATAATTGATACGACAGAAGTACAAGCTATTAATTCTTTTTCCAGATCGGAATCCTCAAAAGAGTTCTATGGACTCATATGGCTGCTTGTGCCTATTTTTACTCCTGTATCGGGAATCTTAATAGGGGTATTAGTGATTGTGTGGTTAGAAAGAGAAATATCCGCAGGGATACAACAACGCATTGGGCCTGAATACGCCGGTCCCTTGGGGATTCTTCAAGCTCTAGCAGATGGGACAAAATTACTTTTCAAAGAAGATCTTCTCCCATCCAGAGGAGATATTCGTTTATTCAGTGTCGGACCCTCCATAGCGGTCATATCAATTCTACTGAGTTATTCAGTAATTCCTTTTGGCTATCGCCTTATTATAGCCGATATCAGTATAGGTGTTTCTTTATGGATTGCCATTTCAAGTATTGCTCCCATTGGACTTCTTATGTCAGGATATGGGTCGAATAATAAATATTCTTTTTCAGGTGGTCTACGAGCTGCTGCTCAATCTATTAGTTATGAAATACCATTAACTCCATGTGTGTTATCAATATCTCTACGTGTGATTCGTTGGAACATTAACTTTTACCTCTTTCCTAGAAAAAAGGAAAGAGGTTGAATAGATAGAATACCTATCTTTATTTTTATTCATCATTCGGATCGATGAGCTAAACCAGATAGTTAATTGAGTCAAACAAAACAGCTTATGAATTCGCAGTAAGAAGATTGAGTCTCATTCCCTATGTACGAGAGTAAAGTGGAAGTAAACATAAGCAGTGGAAACTGTTTACCCCAGGATCAGTTGATTAGTCATCATGTCTTGAAGCGGGTGCAAAAGATCAACTGTATGGAGTTTACACTATTGTATGTATACCGGGGATCAATCAAAAATGAGTGGACGGTTAGGAACACCAAGGTTCACAAAGGATTAGTAATGGAGATGTTGTAAGGTATCCAAAGGGATATTTCTGCATTAAAAGGAATCATAATGAGGGCTTGAGGTTGGTAGAAATGATCAAGCAGTACTTCCCCATGATCCCGATCCAGAGTATGCTCCTATCCACTGATTAAAGAATGACTATCAGGAACGAAATAATCCTTTATTTTCTAGAGCCCCTTCTGCGAACGAAGAACAGGAACGAAAGAAATCGAATGCAATAGGAAAAATAAATATAGAATAGAAATAATAAGATATAGAATAGAAATAATAAGAGGTTTTTGTTTATTCTTTCTTTCCTCCATCCATACTCATTCATCCAGATGGAATTATTCTCATGATTCATGAACTAGTGTAATGTCTAATTATTCTTCGTAATCGAAAGATATGGGTCCAAATATCTATTAACGAGTATTTTATTGAAGGATCAAGTTATTACTGAACAAAGAAAAATCGTAAAGGATGAGATGGATTCAGAAGCTCTTTTTATTCGTTATTAATTAAAGCAGACAGAATTTCATTGGTCTAATTCGGGACATTCCGATGCATCTTTACTCTACCCTACAAATATGCCGAGGTAATACCAAACCAATCCTTAGATTTCTTCGTGGCCATCGAGGAGCCGTATGAGGCTGAGGTCTCATGTACGGTTCTGGAATAGAGATGGGACAGTGATGTTATCATCGACTATGATTATCTAACAGTTCAAGTACAGTTGATATAGTCGAGGCACAGTCAAAATATGGATTTTGTGGGTGGAATCTGTGGCGTCAACCTATAGGGTTTATAGTTTTTCTAATTTCTTCCCTAGCGGAATGTGAGAGATTGCCCTTTGATTTACCAGAAGCAGAAGAGGAATTAGTAGCAGGTTATCAAACCGAATATTCAGGTATCAAATCTGGTTTATTTTACGTTGCTTCTTACCTGAATCTACTAGTTTCTTCATTATTTGTAACAGTTCTTTACTTAGGCGGATGGAATCTTTCTATTCCGTACATATCAATTCCTGAACTTTTCGGAATAAATAAAACTGGTGGAGTCTTTGGAAGCACAATCGGTATCCTTATTACATTAGCAAAAGCTTATCTGTTCCTGTTCGTTCCTATCACAACAAGATGGACTTTACCCAGGATGAGAATGGACCAACTTTTGAATCTTGGATGGAAATTTCTTTTACCTATTGCTCTAGGTAATCTATTATTGACAACTTCTTCCCAACTCCTTTCATTTTAATAGAATATGATATTCTAGATTCATAACCTCTCTGAAGCAAGAGAAAGAAACATCCAATTATTCATGGATATCCACGATATGTTCCCTATGCTGAATGGATTCATGAATTATGGTCAACAAACAGTACGAGCTGCAAGGTACATTGGTCAAAGTTTCATGATTACCTTATCTCACACGAATCGTTTACCTGTAACTATTCAATATCCTTATGAAAAATCGATCACATCAGAACGTTTCCGTGGTCGAATCCACTTTGAATTTGATAAGTGCATTGCTTGTGAAGTATGTGTTCGCGTATGCCCTATAGATCTACCCGTTGTTGATTGGAGATTGGAAACAGATATTAGAAAAAAACGATTGCTTAATTATAGTATTGATTTTGGAATCTGTATATTTTGTGGTAACTGCGTCGAGTATTGCCCGACAAACTGTTTATCAATGACTGAAGAATATGAACTTTCTACTTATGATCGTCACGAATTGAATTATAATCAAATTGCTTTGGGTCGATTACCAATGTCAGTAATTGGAGATTACACAATTCAAACAATTATGAATTCGACTCAAATGAAAATAGCCATGGATAAATCCCTTGATTCAAGAACGATTACCAATTACTAAGATAAAGTTTTAATCTAAAGGAGGGAAGTTTCTTTCATTTTGGTTGGTCAGTAACTACAAATCATAACTATATTTGATTTGTTAGAATACAAGTTTGATTTGGATTTAGAATATATTCATATATCTGCTATCCGCGATGATTTCGAAAAATGAAGAACTATTCTTTCGGATACATAAGCGGGATTGATCCAATAACTGTAACTGTATCTACAATCCACACCACATTAGGATTCAATTTCATTAAGAACGTATCAATACAAAAAAAAATAGGGTAACTTCTTTTCCTTTTTTTTTTTTACTGGCCTGGTCAGTAAGGTAAGGTCATGAAATATTTCTACTTATTTATTTTATCTCCTATTTTGCACATAATGGATTTACCTGGACCAATACATGATATTTTTTTAGTATTTCTGGGATCAGGTCTTATATTAGGCGGTCTGGGAGTGGTATTACTTACCAATCCAGTTTATTCTGCCTTTTCATTGGGATTGGTTCTTGTTTGTATATCCTTATTCCATATTCCATCGAACTCCTATTTTGTAGCTGCTGCACAGCTCCTTATTTACGTTGGAGCCATAAATGTCTTAATCGTATTTGCTGTGATGTTCATGAATGGTTCAGAATATTACAATTATTTCCACCTTTGGACCGTCGGAGACGGGGTCACTTCACTGATTTGTACAAGTATTCTTTTTTCTCTAATTAAGACTATCCTAGATACGTCATGGTACGGGATTATTTGGACTACAAGATCAAACCAGATCATAGAGCAAGACCTGATAAGTAACGTTCAACAGATTGGGATTCATTTATCAACAGATTTTTATCTTCCATTTGAACTCATTTCTATAATTCTTTTAGTTGCTTTGGTAGGTGCAATTGCTATGGCTCGTCAGGAATAAATACTTAGGATTAGAAATCCAAAATCAAATAAATGAAAATAAAGAAACAAGAAATAAGGTCTTGTTCTGTGTTATCACATCTATTTTCCTTCAATTCTACTTTCATATTGTTGATATATTGATTGAATTGAAAAGTTTGTTTTTAGTTCGACCCATTCCCAATACCTTCCTTTGTCCCGTACTTCTTATATTCTAGTCAACCGAATCCGTTAAATTCTTTGTTGTTCATATTGAAATGAATCGAGATTTATGAGGAGTTGGTCAATGATGCTCGAGCATGTACTTGTTTTGAGTGCCTATTTATTTTCTATCGGTATCTATGGCTTGATCACAAGCCGAAACATGGTTAGAGCACTTATGTGTCTTGAGCTTATACTGAATGCTGTTAATATAAATCTCGTAACATTTTCTGATTTATTTGATAGTCGCCAATTAAAAGGAGACATTTTCTCAATCTTCGTTATAGCGATTGCAGCCGCTGAAGCAGCTATTGGGCCAGCTATTGTTTCGTCCATCTATCGTAACAGAAACTCAACTCGTATCAATCAATCTAATTTGTTGAATAAATAGTCGTAATCATATAAATAAAGACATATAGTTATAGTATAGAATATTCACCAAACATGGTTATATGATATGAGTCGTACACATTTTGCTAATTCTAATTGGTTTGGTGAAACGTAAGAAATCAAAGTATCTTGGCCCTTTCTCATGAACAGATCCAGAAAGAAATTGATTACAAAAAATTCTGGTAACCCACTGATTCGTCTGGTGTCTACAATATACGATTCATTTACTACTGAATCTACCGGATTGAAAATTTATGACATTCAAAAAATTTATAGATCCAATGTCACATTCAGTCAAAATTTATGATACATGTATAGGGTGTACTCAATGTGTACGAGCCTGCCCCACAGATGTATTGGAAATGATACCTTGGGACGGATGTAAAGCTAAGCAAATTGCTCCTGCTCCAAGAACGGAGGACTGTGTAGGTTGTAAGAGATGTGAATCTGCTTGTCCAACAGATTTCTTGAGTGTACGAGTTTATTTATGGTATGAGACAACTCGCAGCATGGGTCTAGCTTATTGACACGTCCCCAAAAACTCCTCTTGAATCCATTTGATTTCTCTTTACCGACAAAAACCCGTACTCGATAAAAGAGATTATTCCGAGCACGGGTTTTTCTGGTCAAAGTGTATCTTGTCTTTACCACGAGTCATTTTCCTTGGTTAACAATAATTGTTGTTTTGCCGATATCCGCGGGTTCTTCAATTGGATTTCTTCCTTATAGAGGAAATAAGGCGGTTAGATGGTATACTATATGCATATGCATATTGGAACTCCTTCTAACAACCTATGCATTCTGTTATCATTTCCAATTGGACGATCCATTAATCCAATTGGAGGAGGATTATAATTGGATAAATCTTTTTGATTTTAACTGGAGACTGGGGATCGATGGACTTTCGATAGGCCCTGTTTTATTGACGGGATTCATCACTACTTTAGCTACTTTAGCGGCTTGGCCAGTTACTCGAGATTCGCGATTGTTCCATTTTCTGATGTTAGCAATGTACAGTGGTCAAATAGGATCATTTTCGTCTCGAGACCTCTTACTTTTTTTCATGATGTGGGAGTTAGAATTAATTCCTATTTACCTACTTCTATCCTTGTGGGGGGGGAAGAAACGTCTGTACTCAGCTACAAAGTTTATTTTGTACACTGCAGGGGGTTCTATTTTTCTCTTAATGGGAGTTTCGGGTATGGGTTTATATAGTTCCAATGAACCAACATTCAATTTTGAAACATTAACTAATCAATCGTATCCCGTGGCATTAGAAATAATATTTTATATTGGCTTCTTTATTGCTTATGCCGCCAAATCACCGATTATACCCCTCCATACATGGTTACCAGATACCCATGGAGAAGCACATTACAGTACATGTATGCTTCTAGCTGGAATCTTATTAAAAATGGGAGCATATGGATTGGTTCGAATCAATATGGAATTATTACCCCACGCCCATTCTATATTTTCTCCCTGGTTGATGATAATAGGAGCTATTCAAATAATCTATGCAGCTTCAACTTCTCCCGGTCAGCGCAATTTAAAAAAGAGAATTGCCTATTCCTCCGTATCTCATATGGGTTTCATAATCATAGGAATTGGTTCCATAACCGATACAGGACTCAATGGGTCTATTTTACAAATAATCTCTCATGGATTTATTGGTGCTGCACTTTTTTTCCTGGCAGGAACGACTTACGATAGAATACGTCTTGTTTATCTTGACGAAATGGGTGGAATAGCCATACTAATGCCAAAAATGTTTATGATGTTCAGTAGCTTCTCGATGGCTTCTCTTGCATTGCCCGGAATGAGTGGTTTTGTTGCAGAATCGGTAGTATTTTTGGGAATAATTACCAGCCCGAAATACTTTTTAATCCCAAAAATACTAATTACTTTTGTAATGGCAATTGGAATGATATTAACTCCTATTTATTCATTATCTATGTCACGCCAGATCTTCTATGGATACAAGCTATTCAATGTTTCAAACTCTTATTTTGTGGATTCTGGACCACGAGAACTATTTATTTTGATCTGTATCCTTTTACCCGTAATAGGTATTGGTATTTATCCCGATTTCGTTCTCTCACTATCAGTTGACAAGGTAGAAGCTATTCTATCTAGTTACTTTCATAGATAGCTTTCATGGATAAGGACAAGGCCGAAAATCCTGCGATTTACCCAAAAATACTTCTCTGCACAATGGAAAAAGAGAAAAGAAGTGTTCTTTTTCCTTATCTCAAGTCAAAAATTAAATTAAGTGAATTGAAATTGTAATCAGATACATATGGATTTTTTGAGAACCATTTGAATTACTACTTGATTCGAATGATTCTCAAAAAATAGCACAAACTTTTCCTTATATATGGGACGATGCTTCTTGGTATTCTTCAGTTCATTTCTTTATCTTTACTTTAAACTTTAATTAGATGTTTCATGTGAATGAACCATAACTATGTAATCCTATTCCTAATAGATTGACTCCGAAATAGCAGATCCAAATTATAAGAAATCCCATAGAAGCCACAATTGCCGAATTCATACCTTGTAAACTTTTATTTGTTCTAGTATGTGAATAAATCGCGGATATAGTCCAAGTAATAAATGCCCAAGTTTCCTTGGGGTCCCAATTCCAATAAGATCCCCATGCCTCATTAGCCCATACTGCTCCCGAAAGAATACCTATAGTTGAAAAGGTAAACCCTAGGCCAATGACACGATAACTCCAATGATCCAATCGCTGAGTCAATTGATACCTGTGATAATTTCTAAATAAAAGAAAAGAAGTGTTTTTCAAAAGACTTCTTTTTTCATTCAAGTATTTGATCTCACCAAACGAAAATGACCAGATTAATAAATGATTTGTAAAACCAATCATATCTATGTTTTTTCTAAATGTAATCACTAGAAGAGCTATTGATAATAATGATCCACATAAAAGAGCTGCGTAGCTCAATAACATCATACTTACGTGCATCATTAACCAATGGGATTGTAGAGCAGGTACTAATATTGCGGATTGATGTATTTCAGTTGAAAGCCCCGAAGTGGCAAAGCTTTGGGTACAAATAGCACTTGGTGCGGTTATTGTGCTGAAATGATTCTTATGGTTCTTAAAATATGGAACCATAAGAATAAGAGAGAAACTCCACGAAAGGAACATTAATGATTCATATAAATCATTTAAGGGGAAATGCCCTGAATAAATCCAACGAGTAACCAATAATCCTGTTATACAGAAAAACGTAGCTATCATGCCTTTTTCTGACGAGTCACATAGTCCTACGATTTCGTGGACTAATAAAGTCATCAAATGGGCCGTAATGACGATTGCAATGATTGAAAAAGAGATGTGAGTTAATATATGTTCTAAAGTCACAAATATCATAAAAAAAAAAATCATTAAAAAAAAAAAAAGGGGGGGGGGGGGGTCCTTCCATTATGGAATGGAAATCAGGAATTCAATTTCTTATAGGATCCCCTGTACCACTTTTAGGAGATGCCGCCACTCGGATTCGAACCGAGATGCTCTAGCACTGCTTCCTAAGAGCAGCGTGTCTACCAATTTCACCATGGCGGCTTGCTCGAAATAATAATAGCCTATCCATAGGAAAGCGTCGAGATTGAAGGATTTAATCCAATCCATTTTTAGGAAAAATTCCAATCAATAAAGAAAAGAGTCGTTCAAATATTCATTTGAACGTTCAATAATCCTTAGTATGGCGCTATAGTGTCAGTATTAAAAATACACTTTTGCGTAGTAGTATATGTTCTCCTGGAACAGTTGGAACTAGATAGTTATGTCTTTAGTTGAGGGATAGAAGTCAGAATTGTCCTTTTTTTTTGATGATTCATTTATCTGATTCCACGGATCCCAAATCCAAATTTGAGTAATGAAGAAAACAAATAGGATTTTTTATGTATCAAATTATGTATCAAAATGGAATCACTAATCCAAGTCCAAGAGGCTTTTGTAAATCTTTGGATAAAATAGCTTGGTATCAATGATTGTGATACTCATTATGTACATAATTCGTCTTAGGATCTGCCCCATTTTTGGTTATTGGGCATATAAAAACTGAATTTCCATTTTGATCAGAACCCTACTCATAATAACAAAATGTTGATTGATCCTCCGGTCCAATCAAAACAGAGGATTCATTTTTGATCACAGAAGATTCACTCATTCGTCGTACATAAATATAGATAGAAATGGGATCCAGGAACGTTTATTAATACAAATTAGGTCGAAACAATAGGGAGTATATGTAGTGAGTGATAGAGTTACAAACTCTTAAAAATATCTGAATTTCTAAAATATAAAAAATAATAATGATAAGGTATCATATAAAGTAAGAATTTTATTGAAAAGTTGAAAGTATAAAGATAAAGAAAGTATCTAGTGGATTTTCCTTCACTCCTCGTAGACAGTGTTCCTTATCGAGTTATAATCCAAATACATTCAATCAAATGTCATTCAACTGACCAAGCATGGAAAACAATTTGATCCGATGTGTGGAAGTTTAATTTGAAATTAAAAAATGGGGAGAGGGATTGGTATCAGGAACTACTAAAGAGTCTTTCATTAATGAAAATAGAAAAATAAATGAATTTCAATGATCCATTGATTTTTATTACATATCTGATATCTGTATGGGACAAAAAGAATAAAATGAAAATAAAAAAGGAGTTCTAACATCGTTCATACTTGTTGCAGATATTCCAAAAATATACATAAAAATATACATGATATATAACTATTGGGATACATAATCCAATTCCAATTTCCAAAAACAAAAATCCGATTTTTGTTTTTGGCATTGTTATTGTAAAAAGTGAATCGATGGGAAAAACGACAATTCCCATCTCGCGAATAAAAAAAAAAATGTACTTACTACTTACTATAGTGAAACCTTGTATCTTGTGTCTAACCACTTCATTTTTCTTTTTTGTTTTTCAAACAAAAAAGAAAAAAAAAAAAAAGAAAAAATAGTACCGTTTTTTGGAACCAGTAGACAGAAGAATTCTTATTCTACATATCATAACAGGTAGTTATATCTGATATTAATAAGTTCAGAATATTAGTATTAGTTGATGTGATTCATCTTATAAATTATAAATCATCCAATGATTCTAAGGGTTTATTATTTGTTTGTCGCACGAAAAAAACTTTTTGAATGCCCGGTAGAAACAGATTTAGCTAAAGAAAAAGCTTTTACTGCGGTCCAATATCCCTTTCTCCCCCAAATATTTCTACGAATACGCTTTTTTGACATAGAAGTACGTTTCTTTGGAACCGCCATTCAAAAATAAAGGAGATTACTCATTTTTATAGTTGGATGTGAAAGACATGTATTGTTCAAAATGGACCGTTCTTTCTATTCATTATCCATATCTATACTTATTCCATAGATGAGACTTCTTTCATAACATAAAAAACTATACGCGCGCATTTCATATTTCATATAGTTTCATTTTCATATAGTATGACTAGGAATAAAAAAGAGAAAATGATGTGAGTCTCTAAATATAACTCTCACAGAAAAGAAATAAAATGAATCTTTTTTTTTTTCGCATCTATGCTAGATACAATGTTTGAAGAAAGAATAATCCGTACTCATTCGTATCCCTAATATCGTCATTTTCATCTATGGAATCCACTTTAAATCAGTTCTACTTAGTTAATGACTCCGAATAAAATAACTAAAATAACTAGGTCTTATTTGATTGGGTCGAGTTATTGATGGGTCTCATGATCCATATCAGAATCAAGGACTTTTTTTTAGTGTAGTTTTTTCCTTACTATGAAAGATATAAATATCCTTACTTAATAGTGTAGTGGGATAAAATTCCATATTCTGTATCTTAAATCTTAATGAGTACCTTAGGTAATAACTAGTTGGTAACCATTAACTAATGACTTGGTCATATCATCTGACCAATTCAAACTTTTTGGTTTGAATTGGAGAAATACGTGGGAAAGCATAATTTATAATAATTATAAATTATAAATTTATAAATTATAAATATTATTTCCTATTTAATAAATATTATATTGCATTTTTGTTCTTTCATATCATTATTTTTTTTTTTATTGCTCCTTCAAAAAGAGATAATAGCTGGTGAATCGGAAACAATTGACAAGAATAATAAATAAAAAAAAAAAAATTGATTTTATCATGGAACGTACATATGACTATGCATGGATCATACCTTTCATTCCACTTACAGTTCCTATGTCAATAGGATTGGGACTCCTGCTTGTTCCGACGGCAACAAAAAGCATTCTTCGTATGTGGACTTTTTTTAGTGTTTCATTGCTAAGTATAGTTATGGTTTTTTCTGCCGATCTGTCTATTCAGCAAATAAATTGCAGTTTCATCTATCAATATCTATGGTCTTGGACTATCAATAGTGATTTTTCCTTAGAGTTGGGCTGCTTGATCGACCCACTTACTTCTATTATGTTAATACTAATCACTACTGTTGGAATCATGGTTCTTATCTATAGTGACAATTATATGTCTCATGATCAGGGATATTTGAGATTTTTTGCTTCTATGAGTTTTTCCAATACTTCCATGTTGGGATTAGTTACTAGTTCTAATTTGATACAAATCTATATTTTTTGGGAACTGGTGGGAATGTGTTCGTATCTATTAATAGGTTTTTGGTTCACCCGACCAATT